AGGATGTTTTGTTTTGTTAGTTTTGTTTTGTTTGGGGAGTTTAGTGCGGCGTGGGTTGTGTGATGAATGTTAAATAAATAAATTAAGTAAAAAAAATAGAATGGATTGGCATTTTGGCTGTGTGGTATTGTAAAAAAGGTAAGAAAGTTTTAACAAAAAAATAATGTAGGATGACTCACAAATTAAGCAGCGTGTTTGTTTGTTTGTGGTGTTAATAAAGATTTGTTTGGAAATTTCCGACTTTGTTTAATGTTTATGGATGTTTGTTTGGTGTTTATTGGTGTTTTGAGAGGAAATGAAATAATAAGAAATATGTCCAACAACCATTAAACGAATAGTATCATAGTAAGGGGATAGTGAGAATACCATAACCAAATGCAATTCAAAGTGCATCAGTGTTGAAAGCTGAACGCCACCAGGCTAGCATTACAACCATATCATTAATTAACTCATGAGAGCCAAAAAACAGACCGCAGGACATAGGGTACATTGTCGACGGAATAGGTGACGACAGAAAGGAAATGTGTTGTGAAAGGCCCCGGAAAAAAATACCAGAAGCCCCAGAGAGGATCGAAATGCCGAGATTACGAAACGAAGAGTACGCAGACTAGAGGCGATGACTTTGAAGATAATAGGACGCTCGACCAAACAGTTGATGGCCCTGACCGAGGAACCAGATGCGCATAGAAGGCAAGAGGTGCCAGGGTGTAGGGGGAAAGAAAGAGCCTGAGGCCTGTCAGGGTATACGCTTACGAGTCACCAAGTAGGGGAGCCCTTGGTGTGGGAGCCCAATCAATAGACAACCTAATACCTGAAGGTAGTGCCCCAAGAAAATTAACTAGGTACAATGACCTAGGTGCAGCCCAGTCCACTAACACCTAAGCACATCCGTATTCTTGAAAGCTAACTGAACGTGAGGACAGTATTACCTTGACTTCTAACCATTGAGACCCTTTGCCAAAGACATTAAGACATCATTCCAAGAAACAAAGCAGAGCGGTACCACCAACTATCCGTAAGTACAGTATATGGGATAAAACATGAAAAGATTCAACCCTAAAAGAATTAATGTAATGTATAAGGGATAATCTTATAATGCCCGATACACATAGTCTGTATATAATTAAGCCCGCAGCTACCTGTGGGGGGGTAGGGGGGGCGTCTCTTTGAGTGGGGGCTTATATGGGGTTGGTTTGTTGTGTGGTTCTTGTAGTTGAGCAGTACAACGATGGTTTTTCAGACCATAGGCCTTGGGTTGATCCAAGTAAGAACTTTATGACCTACTTTGTGTTACTTTTAGGGGTTGGTTTTGTTTTGGCGGCGTTGTTGGTTGCTTCTAACCCGTCTCCCCACTATGGGGTTGTTGGGTTGGTTTTTGGGTCTGTTATGGGATGCGGGTGGTTGGTAAGCTTAGGGGTTTCTTTTGTGTCTTTAGTGCTTTTTATGGTTTATTTGGGTGGGATGTTGGTGGTTTTTGTGTACTCTGTGTCGTTAGCGGCGGATCCATTTCCACAGGTTTGGGGGGGTTGGCGTACTGTGGGGTGTCTTTTAGGGCTTGTCTTGGTTGTTGGGGTGGGGTTTGTTGTTTGGGGGTGAGGTGGGGGGTTTGAGGTGGGCACTGTCGACAGTGTAGGGGTATTTTTTGCTCGGTTGGATTTTAGTGGGGTGGCTTTGTTTTATTCTCGTGGGGTGGGGATATTTTTGGTGGCTGGTTGGGGGCTGTTGCTGACGTTGTTTGTGGTGTTAGAGCTTGTGCGGGGTCTATCTCGTGGAGCTATTCGGGCTGTTTAGGGTCAGAAAATAGTTTAGTTTAAAATACCAGCTTTGGGAGTTGGTGACAGAGGTTTAGTCCTCTTTTTCTGATTTGTGAGGGTGGGGTTGGTGGTTAAAAAAGTTGTTTGGAGCAAAATAGTGATTGTTTTGTGTGGATAAAAAAATTAAACAAAATAATAAAAGTTTTAACAAAAAAATAATGTAGGATGACTCACAAATTAAGCAGCGTGTTTGTTTGTTTGTGGTGTTAATAAAGATTTGTTTGGAAATTTCCGACTTTGTTTAATGTTTATGGATGTTTGTTTGGTGTTTATTGGTGTTTTGAGAGGAAATGAAATAATAAGAAATATGTCCAACAACCATTAAACGAATAGTATCATAGTAAGGGGATAGTGAGAATACCATAACCAAATGCAATTCAAAGTGCATCAGTGTTGAAAGCTGAACGCCACCAGGCTAGCATTACAACCATATCATTAATTAACTCATGAGAGCCAAAAAACAGACCGCAGGACATAGGGTACATTGTCGACGGAATAGGTGACGACAGAAAGGAAATGTGTTGTGAAAGGCCCCGGAAAAAAATACCAGAAGCCCCAGAGAGGATCGAAATGCCGAGATTACGAAACGAAGAGTACGCAGACTAGAGGCGATGACTTTGAAGATAATAGGACGCTCGACCAAACAGTTGATGGCCCTGACCGAGGAACCAGATGCGCATAGAAGGCAAGAGGTGCCAGGGTGTAGGGGGAAAGAAAGAGCCTGAGGCCTGTCAGGGTATACGCTTACGAGTCACCAAGTAGGGGAGCCCTTGGTGTGGGAGCCCAATCAATAGACAACCTAATACCTGAAGGTAGTGCCCCAAGAAAATTAACTAGGTACAATGACCTAGGTGCAGCCCAGTCCACTAACACCTAAGCACATCCGTATTCTTGAAAGCTAACTGAACGTGAGGACAGTATTACCTTGACTTCTAACCATTGAGACCCTTTGCCAAAGACATTAAGACATCATTCCAAGAAACAAAGCAGAGCGGTACCACCAACTATCCGTAAGTACAGTATATGGGATAAAACATAAAACGCCCAGTCACCCAATCAGTCAATGTAATGTATAAGGGATAATCTTATAATGCCCGATACACATAGTCTGTATATAATTAAGCCCGCAGCTACCTGTGGGGGGGTAGGGGGGGCGTCTCTTTGAGTGGGGGCTTTTGTGGGGCGTGTCGTTAGTGCTTGGTTTAGTTTAGGGTAGTGTGGGTGGTTTTTGTTTGGTTGAAACTCTAAGAAGGGGTGACCTTCATTCTTTGGCTTACAAGACCAATGTTTTTTGTAAACTATTAGAGTTAGTTGAGGATTTTGTTTTCTAGGGAGGAGGTGATGGGGAATAGGATGAGGATAATGGTGAAGTAGGTTAATGATGCTAGCTGTCCGATGATGATAAATGGGTGTTCTACTGGTTGGCTTCCAACTCATGTTAGGATAAATAGGTTGGCAGCCAGAGCTCAGAAGAGAAGTTGAGAGATTGGGCGAAAGGCCATGGTGCGTTGTTTGGATTTGTGGAGTAGGGGGCTCAGGAATAGGATCAGTACAGAGGCGGCTAGGGCCAGGACTCCTCCCAGTTTGTTAGGGATTGAGCGTAGGATTGCATATGCGAATAGGAAGTACCATTCGGGTTTAATGTGTGGGGGGGTTACTAGGGGGTTTGCTGGGGTAAAGTTTTCGGGGTCTCCTAATAGGTTGGGTGAAAATAAGGCGAGGGTGGTGAGGAGGAGTAGTATGATCGCAAATCCTAGGAGGTCCTTTAGGGAGAAGTATGGGTGGAACGGGATTTTGTCACAGTTCGATGAGATACCTAGGGGGTTATTTGATCCTGATTCGTGGAGGAAGGTTAGGTGGATGAGTGCTAAGCCTGCGATTATGAAGGGGAGGAGGAAGTGGAGGGCAAAGAATCGGGTTAAGGTGGGGTTGTCTACAGAGAAACCGCCTCAGGCCCACTCTACTAGGGTTTGTCCAATGTAGGGGATGGCGGAGAATAGGTTTGTGATGACTGTAGCCCCTCAGAATGATATTTGGCCTCATGGTAGGACGTAGCCGACGAAGGCTGTTGCTATGAGGGTAAGTAGGAGGATTACCCCAGTGTTTCAGGTTTCCTTGTATAGGTATGAGCCGTAGTAGAAACCTCGGGCGATGTGTAGGTAGATGCAGATGAAGAAGAATGAGGCTCCGTTTGCGTGGAGGTTGCGGATTAGTCATCCGTATTGTACGTTTCGGCATGTGTTGGCTACGGATGAGAAGGCTAGGGAGGTGTCTGCGGTGTAGTGGGTGGCTAGGAGTAGGCCGGTTAGGATTTGTGTTGCTAGGCAGATTCCTAGGAGGGATCCGAAGTTTCATCAGGCGGAGATATTTGAGGGGGTTGGCAGGTCGATTAGGGAGCTGTTTACTATCTTTAGCAGGGGGTGGGATTTTCGTAGGTTTGGGGCCATTGGGTTTGGATGTTATAGGAGTAGTAGGGCGATTAGGATGGATAGTGCGGAAGACCCTAGGTATGTTTTGATCAGTCCTTTGTGGAATGTGGTTGAGGCTTTGGTTGCTGCGATCTGTAGGTTGGCGAGTCCCTCTGGTCCTATTTTTTTGTACCAGGAGAGGTCGATTAAGTGGTTGGCGAGTTTTTGTCCAGAGTTGAGGAGGGTTGAGGAGCTTGGGCGGTGGGTTAGGAGGTTGAAGTATCCTAGTGTGGAGGAGAAGTTTAGGAGGCTGTTTTGTTTTGGTGGGGTTATGGTGTGGGTTGAGGCTGTGAGCTCTAGGGCGAGGATGATGCCCAAGGTTGTTACTAGGATGGCTGCGGTTTTTGTTAGGAGGGGTATTGTTATTGGGGGGGTTTGTGTGGGGGTTAGGTAGGATGTAATTAATAGGCCTGCTGTGATGCTTCCTAGGGCTAGGCGGGTGATCGGGTTTATGATTTGTGGGTCGTTTTCGTTTATTGGGGTGATTGTTGGCATGCGGGTGGACTCTGTTTGTACTATGAGGGTTATTCGCAGGCTATATGTGGCGGTAAAGGCTGTGGCCAGGAGGGTTATGAGGAGAGCTCAGGCATTGAGGTAGGAGGTGTTTAGGTTTTCGATGATGAGGTCTTTTGAGAAAAATCCTGCTAGGAATGGGGTCCCTATTAGTGCAAGATTTCCGATTGTTAGGCAGGATGTGGTTGTTGGGAGTATTTTTTGTAAGCCGCCTATCTTTCGGATGTCTTGTTCTCCATTTAGGCTGTGGATAATTGATCCTGAGCACAGGAATAGTATGGCCTTAAAGAAGGCGTGGGTTGAGATGTGGAGGAAGGCTAGTTGGGGGAGGTTGAGTCCGATGGTGACTATTATTAGTCCTAGTTGACTGGATGTGGAGAAGGCAATGATTTTTTTGATATCGTTTTGTGTGAGGGCGCAGATGGCGGCGAATAGGGTGGATGTGGCGCCTAGGCATAGGCATAAGGTGAGGGCAGTTTTGTTGTTAGCCAGTAGTGGGTGGGTGCGGATTAGCAGGAAGATTCCGGCAACTACTATTGTGCTTGAGTGGAGTAGAGCGGATACTGGGGTGGGGCCCTCTATGGCGGCTGGTAGTCAGGGGTGGAGGCCGAATTGGGCTGATTTTCCTGTGGCGGCTAGGATGAGGCCTAGTAGGGGGAGTGTTGGGGTTTTTGTGGGTGAGAATATGTGCTGTATTTCTCAGGTGTTTAGGGTGGAGGCGAGTCATGCTATGCTTAGGATAAGTCCGATGTCACCGATTCGATTGTAGAGCACGGCTTGTAGGGCCGCTGTGTTGGCTTCTGCTCGCCCGTGCCATCAGCTGATTAGTAGGAATGATATGATGCCGACTCCCTCTCAACCGATGAAGAGAAGGAAGATATTGTTGGCGATTGTTAGTGTTAGTATGGCAATTAGGAATGTTGTTAGGTAGGAGAAGAACTTTGTGATGTGTGGATCTGATGATATGTATGATGCTGCGAATTGTAGGATGGACCATGTTACGAATAGGGCGATGGGAAAGAATAGTGTGGAGTACTGGTCTATTTTGAAGCTGAGGGGGATTTTGAAGTTTATGATGAATTTTCATTCTCAGTGTGAGGTGACGCTGTCTAACCCTGATTGTATGAAGAGTGCTATGGGCACTAGGCTGATGAGAAAGGCGTATTTGATAGTGAGGGTGATGGTTTTGGGAGAGTTTTGGAAGTCTTTTGAGATGAGGGGGAGGAGGGAGGGTGTTAGGATGGTTGTGAGTGTGAGAAGTATGAGGGTTGTAAGGAGTAGGGTTATTTCCATTACTTTTACTTGGATTTGCACCAAGATGGGTGGCTCCTAAGACCAGTGGATTGCTCTTATCCTTTAAAAGTAAGGGGGCTGAGGTTTTAGACTCAGATGCAAGAGTTAGCAGTTCTTGTTGGTTGAACCTCCCCTCGGCAGGTAAGAAGAGTTTAACTTCTATTTTTAGGGTCACGGTCTAATGTTTGATTTAAACTATACTTGCATGAGAGGGGCCCGGAGATTAAATCTGGCTTTAAGATAAGGAGGAGTATGGGGAGGAGGTGGAGGATTATTAGTAGGTGCTCTCGTGTGGTTGAGTTCTGGAGTGTTGTGATGTGTGGGGGTAGTGTTCCTCGTTGGGTTGTTGTTAGCATGAATAGGGTGTATGAGGCGGTTAGTAGTGTGGCAGTTCCGGTTAGGAGGATGGTTGGGGGGGATCAGTTGAATAGTGCGACTATGATGCTTAACTCTGCTATTAGGTTTGTGGTAGGGGGTAGGGCTATGTTTGTTAGGTTGGCTAGTAGTCATCAGGTGGCTATTAGGGGGAGGAGGGGTTGTAGTCCTTGGGTTATAAGGAGGATGCGGCTATGTGTGCGTTCGTAGTTTGTGTTGGCTAGGCAGAATAGTATTGAAGAGGTTAAGCCGTGGGAAATTATAAGGATTATTGCTCCGGAGAAGGATCAGTGTGTTTGGATTATGCATGCGGCGATAACTAGGCCTATGTGGCTTACGGAGGAGTAGGCGATGAGTGATTTTAGGTCGATTTGGCGTAGGCAGATTGAGCTAGTTATGAGTGCCCCCCATAGGGCGAGGGTTATGAATGGGTAGTGTAATAGGCTGTTTGGGGCTAAGTTTGTTAAGCAGGTGATGCGTATGATGCCATATCCTCCTAGTTTAAGGAGTAGGGCGGCGAGTAGTATGGACCCTGCAATGGGGGCCTCTACGTGGGCTTTGGGGAGTCACAGGTGGAGGCCATATAGGGGGGCTTTTACTATGAAGGCAGTGAGTAGAGCTGTGTTGAGGAGGAGGGTGGATCAGTGGTTGGTTGGTGATAGTGGTGTGGGGTGGGGGGATAGCTTTAAGGTGGGGAAGTGGAGGGTGCCTGTTTGTGAGTGTAGGTATAGGATTGCAACTAGCAGTGGGAGGGAGCTGATTAGTGTGTAGAAGAGGAGGTAGATGCCAGCGCTTAGGCGCTCTGGTTGACTCCCTCATCGTGTGATTAGGATTAATGTTGGGATTAGGGTTGCCTCAAAGGAGATGTAGAATATTATGAGTTCTGTGGTTGAGAATGCTAGGATGATGAGGGGTTGTACTATGATTATAGTTAGTGTGAAGGTTCGTTTTCGTGCGAGGGGTTCGTGTTGTAGGTGATTCTGGCTTGCTAGGATTATGAGTGGTAGAAGTCAGCAGGACAGTACTAGTAGAGGGGAGGATGTCTGGTCGGTGCCAGCTCATTGGGTGAGGTTTTTGTATGGGTGGTATGAGGGGGTTAGTCATTGGAGGCTTAGGGCAGCGATCAGTATGCTGTGCATTGTGGTGTTGGCCCATAGAAGTTTAGGGGGTGAGAGGAGGGCTGTTGGTAGGAGTATTACTGTTGGTAGGATAATTTTTAGCATTGTAGGAGGTTGAGATTCTGCAGATGGTCAGAGCCGTGTGTTCGTGTGGAGGCTACAAGCATTGCCAGTCCGGTGCCGGCCTCGCATGCAGAGAATGTTAATATTAGGATTGGTATGAGGGTGAAGGATGGTGTTTGGTTTTCGATGGGTCAGGTTGATAGGGCGACGTATATTGATAGTATTATGCTCTCTAGACATAGTAGGGCGGAGATGAGGTGGGCTCGGTGGAAGGCTAGCCCTAGGCTGCTTAGAGTAAAGGCTGAGTAGAAGCTTAGGTGGAGGGGAGACATGGAGGAAGTCATAGGGTAGTCTATGATTTGTTGAGTCGAAATCAGCTGTCTTGTTTTAGACTAACTTCCTTATTCTGCCCACTCTAATCCTCCCTGTGTTCATTCATAAATTAGGCCAAGGGTTAGTAAGAGGATGATAATGGAGGTTCATATCAGGGTGGTGGTTGGGTATTTTAGTTGGATGGCTCATGGTAGGGGTAGTAGTAGGGCGATTTCTAGGTCGAATAGTAGGAATAGGATGGCTACTGAGGAAGAATCGGATGGAGAATGGGAGTCGAGCAGATCCTAGTGGGTCGAATCCACACTCATAGGGTGATAGTTTTTCTGAGTCGGGGTTTGTTTGGGTGAGTCAAAAGTTGATCGAGGTTAGAGCTATGCTGAGGGTTAGGGTCGAGGTGAGTGTGAATGTGACTATGTTAATTGCTCTTCTCTGGGGTTTTACCAGATTTTAGAGATTGGAAGTCTATTGTAATGGATATACTAGAAGAGCAGGATCCTCATCAGTAGATGGTTATGTAGAGGAATAGTCAGATAATGTCTACGAAGTGTCAGTATCAGGCTGCTGCTTCGAATCCGAAGTGGTGGTTGGGTGTGAAGTGGAATTTAATTAATCGTAGGAGGCAGATTAGAAGGAATGAGGAGCCAATGATGACGTGGAGTCCGTGGAATCCTGTGGCCACAAAGAAGGTTGAACCATATACACCATCGGCGATTGAGAAGGGTGCCTCGTAGTATTCTGTTGCTTGTAGGATGGTGAAGTATAGGCCTAGTAGGACGGTGAGTGTTAGTGCTTGGATTGCTTGTTTTTGGTTGCCTTCTGTGATGCTGTGGTGGGCTCAGGTTACGGTAACGCCTGAGGCTAATAGAATGGCTGTGTTAAGTAGTGGCACTTCTAGGGGGTTTAGTGGTGTGATTCCGGTGGGGGGTCATTGGCTGCCTAGTTCTGGAGTTGGTGCTAGGCTAGAGTGGAAGAAAGCTCAGAAGAAGCCAAGGAAGAAGAATACTTCTGATGTAATGAAGAGGATTATTCCGTATCGTAGGCTTTTTTGGACTGTTAGTGTGTGGTGGCCTTGGAATGTGCCTTCTCGTACGATGTCTCGTCATCATTGAAGTATGACTAGAGCAGTTGATAGTAGTCCTAGTGTTAGTAGTTGTGAGGAGTTATAGTGAAATCACATAATTAATCCGGAGGTGGTGAGTAGGGCAGCGATTGCCCCGAAGATGGGTCATGGGCTTGGGTCTACTATGTGGTAGGAGTGTGCTTGGTGGGCCATTAGATGTTCTCTTGTAGGTATAAGCTCAGTAAGAGGACGAAGACGTAAGCTTGGATTATGGCTACTGCCACTTCTAGGACAGTTAGTAGGAGGAGAATTGTGGCGGTGAGAATGGATACTGTGGGTATAATGGGAAGGAGGGTGATGGTGGCTGTTGAGATGAGTTGGATAAGTAGGTGCCCTGCGGTGAGGTTTGCTGTGAGGCGGACTCCTAGGGCTAGTGGACGGATGAAGAGGCTAATGGTTTCGATTATGATTAGGGCTGGAATTAGTGGGGTGGGGGTGCCTTCTGGTAGGAGGTGTCCTAGGGAGGCTGTTGGTTGGTTTCGTAGGCCTGTGAGTAGGGTGGCAAGTCAGAGTGGGAGTGCAAGGGCTATGTTTATTGATAGTTGGGTGGTTGGGGTGAATGTATATGGTAGTAGGCCTAGGAGGTTGATTATTAGGAGAAGAGTTATAAGTGATGTTAGGATGAGGGCTCATTTGTGCCCTGGTTTGTTTAATGGGGTTATAAGTTGTTTGGTAATGGTGTTGATGGTTCACAGTTGTAGGGTGGATAGGCGATTAGTGATTCATCGGTTGCTGGGTGTGGGGAGGAGGAGGGAGGGGAGCAGTATTGATAGTAGGATTAGTGGAATTCCTAGTAGGTATGGGCTTGAGAATTGGTCGAAGAATGTTAGGATCATGGTCAGGTTCAGGGGTTGTTTTTGGTGGTTGTGGGTGTTTTGTTAATGGGGGGGTTTGTGGAGGTGAATGAGAGTATTTTGGGTTGGATGATTAGGGAAAATGCTAATCATGATATGATTATGATGGAAAACCATGGGTTTGGGTTGAGTTGGGGCATGTCATTAAGGAGGGAGGATTGCCCTCTTTATCTAGCTTAAAAGGCTAGTGCTGATGCATAGCTTCTTAATGATTAGGAGGCTAGTAGGGATGATCAGGCTTCAAAGTGGGTGAGGGGGGTGGATTCAATTACGATAGGCATGAAGCTGTGGTTAGCCCCGCAGATCTCTGAGCATTGGCCATAGAAGACCCCTGGGCGGGTGGTGGTGAATGATGTTTGGTTGAGTCGTCCTGGGATGGCGTCGGTTTTTACACCCAGTGAGGGCACAGCTCATGAGTGGAGTACGTCGTCGGCAGTGATGATCACACGGATTGGGGATTCTATTGGGATGACGACGCGGTGGTCGACTTCTAGGAGTCGGAAGTGTCCTAGTGGGAGTTCTGTTGTGGGGATTATGTATGAGTCAAATGAGAGGTCCTTGAAGTCGGTGTATTCGTATGATCAGTATCATTGGTGTCCAATAGCTTTTAGGGTTAGATCTGGTTCGTCGATTTCGTCCATTATGTATAGGATTTGTAGGGAGGGTAGGGCGAGTAGGATGAGGACGATAGCTGGGAGGATTGTTCAGATTAGTTCGACTTCTTGGGCATCAACGGTGTTTGATGAGAGTTTCTCTATTAATATAAGGGTTAAAAGGTATAGGACAAGGCTGCAGATTATTAGGGCAACTATGAGGGCGTGGTCGTGGAATTCGACTAGCTCTTCTATGATTGGGGATGAGGCATCTTGGAATCCTAGTTGTGAGTGGTTGGCCATGTGGAGGTGTACGGGGGTTTCACCTGTGACTTGGCTTTGACAGGGCCACGTAATGGATTTACTAACACCTCATTGAGAAAGAAGCATAAGTGGTTTAGTATGCGGCTGGCTTGAAACCAGTGTATGAGGGTTCGACTCCTTCCTTTCTTGTACTTGGACGAAGGCAGGTTCCTCGAAGGTGTGGTATGGGGGTGGGCAGCCGTGGATTCATTCGATGTTGGTGGAGGTTAGTTCTGGTTGTGAGACTTTTCGTTTAGAGGCAAAGGCTTCTCAGATGATGAATGTTAGTATAATTACAGCTGTTATTGAGATTAGTGAGCCAATAGATGATAGGGTGTTTCATAGTGTGTAGGCGTCTGGGTAGTCGGAGTATCGTCGTGGTATGCCTGCTAGTCCTAGGAAGTGTTGGGGGAAGAAGGTTAGGTTTACTCCTGTGAATATGACCCCGAAGTGGGCCTTGGCCCATGTTTGGTTTAGGGTGTATCCGGTAAATAGGGGGAACCAGTGGGTGAATCCTGCCAGGATGGCAAAGACAGCGCCTATTGACAGGACATAGTGGAAGTGTGCTACTACGTAATATGTGTCGTGTAGGGCAATGTCTAGTGAAGAGTTGGCTAGGACGATTCCTGTGAGCCCCCCGATAGTGAATAGGAAGATAAATCCAAGGGCTCATAGTATGGGGGGGTCTCATTTGATGGTTCCTCCGTGTAGTGTGGCCAGTCAGCTGAACACTTTGATTCCGGTTGGGATGGCGATGATTATGGTGGCGGATGTGAAGTATGCTCGGGTGTCTACGTCTATTCCTACAGTGAATATGTGGTGGGCTCATACGATAAACCCTAGGAATCCGATTGATAGTATAGCTCATACTATTCCTATGTAGCCGAATGGTTCTTTTTTTCCTGCGTGGTAAGCTACGACGTGTGAGATAATTCCAAATCCTGGGAGAATTAGAATATACACTTCTGGGTGTCCGAAGAATCAGAATAGGTGTTGGTATAGGATGGGGTCTCCTCCTCCTGCAGGGTCGAAGAAGGTGGTATTTAGGTTGCGGTCTGTGAGGAGTATCGTGATGCCGGCGGCTAGGACTGGTAGGGAGAGTAGGAGGAGTACTGCTGTGATTAGGACGGATCATACGAATAGTGGGGTTTGGTATTGTGATAGGGCGGGGGGTTTTATGTTAATGGCCGTGGTGATAAAGTTAATTGCTCCGAGGATGGATGATACTCCGGCCAGATGGAGGGAGAAGATGGCCAGGTCTACTGAAGCTCCGGCGTGGGCGAGGTTTCCGGCTAAGGGAGGGTAGACTGTCCATCCTGTGCCAGCGCCTGCCTCTACGGTGGATGAGGCTAGGAGGAGGAGGAAGGATGGGGGGAGTAGTCAGAAGCTTATGTTGTTCATTCGTGGGAATGCTATATCGGGGGCGCCGATTATAAGGGGGACTAATCAGTTTCCGAACCCTCCGATTATAATCGGTATTACCATGAAGAAGATTATTACAAAGGCATGGGCGGTAACAATTACGTTGTAGATTTGGTCGTCTCCTAGCAGAGTTCCTGGTTGGCCTAGCTCTGCTCGGATGAGGAGGCTTAGGGCGGTGCCGACTATGCCAGCTCATGCGCCGAAGATTAGGTAGAGGGTACCGATGTCTTTGTGGTTGGTTGAAAATAGTCATCGATTTAGGGTCACAGGTAAAGTGGTAAGATGGCTGAATGTTTAAGCGTTAGGCTGTAGTCCTTTTTACAGAGGTTTGATTCCTCTTCTTATCGACTCTGTAGTGAAGTTCATGTTGGGTTGCAAGCCCATCGATATGTGTTTAGAGCACATCAGGGTCTTTTGTTGTAGGCAGAAGTCTGATGGTTTAGGATGCCTAGCTGTTAACTAGGACTATCGTGGGATCGAGGCCCACCTGCCTAGTTAAGGTCCTAGCTTAATGAAAGTGTCTGGGTTGCATTCAGGAGATGCAGGTTAATGTCCTGCGGATCTTAGCAGAAACTAAGAGGGTCTAACTCTTGTTTAAGGCTTTGAAGGCCTTTGGTTTGATATTATCCTAAGTTTCTTAAATGGTGGTGAGGATTATTGGGGAGAGTGGCAGGAGTGAGATAGATAGAGAGGTGAGTGTGGGAATTAGGATGCTGACTGGTTTTTTAGGGGATCATTGTTTTATTTTGTTTGAAGGGTTGGGGGGGAGTGTGATTGTTGAGCAGTATGCTAGGCGTAGGTAGAAGAAAAGTCCTAGGAGTGAGAGTATGGAGATGATTGTGGCTGTTGGGGTTATTTCTTGTTTGGTGAGTTCTTGGATGATGAGTCATTTTGGTAGGAAGCCTGTTAGGGGAGGGAGGCCTGCTAGTGATAGGAGCGTTAGGAAGAGGGTTGTGTTTAGTATAGGGGTTTTAGTTCATGAGGTTATTAGTGTTGGTAGTTTTAGGGTGTTGGTTGTGTTTAGGGTGAGGAAGATTGAGGTTGTTATTAGGATGTAGGTGTAAAAGGCTAGTAGGGTTAGTTTTGGGTTGTAGGTGATGATAATGGTTATTCAGCCTAGGTGGGAGATGGATGAGAAGGCCAGGATTTTTCGGGTTTGTGTTTGGTTGAGGCCTATTCAGCCACCTAGGGCAATGGATATGATGGATATGGTGGTGAGTAGTGTTGGGTTTGTTGAGTGGGATGTTAAGAGGAGGATGGCGGTTGGTGGGAGTTTTATTAATGTTGAAAGGAGTAGGGCTGTGGTGATGGATGACCCTTGAAGTACTTCGGGAAATCAGAAGTGGAATGGGGTTAGGCCCAGTTTGATGGCGATTGCGGTGGTTAGTAGGAGTTGGGATGGGGGGTAGGTGAGTTGAGTGATGTCTCATTGTCCGGTGTGTTGTGCGTTGGCTATGCTTGAAAATAGTACTAGTGCTGAGGCAGCTGCTTGTGTCAGGAAGTATTTGGTTGAGGCCTCGATAGCTCGTGGGTGGTGGGATTTTGAGATTAGGGGGATGATGGCTAGAGTGTTGAGTTCTAGTCCTGTTCAGGCTATTATTCAGTGGTTGCTTGTGATTGTGATTGTTGTTCCAAGGAGTAGGCTTATGGTCGAGATAAGGTTTGTGAGTGGACTCATTAGTGAGGGAAGGGGTTGAACCATCATTTTCGGGGTATGGGCCCGATAGCTTTGTTAGCTTACCTTACTAGGAAATAATATAGAGGAAGTATGGAGGATTTTGATTCCTTTTGTGTAGGTTCGATTCCTACTTTTCTAATGTTATTAGGAAATGAGAGGGCTGGTGTACCTCTATGTTCACTTTATCATAGTGATCCCTACAGTTCGGGCACATTTCCTTGTGTAAGGAGGTAGGCCCGCGTAAGAGATTGGTATGCTAGTGTGTCAGAGGTGGAGGGACAGGGTTAGTGGGAGGAAGTTTTTTCACAGTAGGTGTATGAGTTGGTCGTATCGGAATCGTGGGTATGAGGCTCGAATTCATAGGAAGCTCGATGAGAGGAGTAGGGTTTTTGTGGCCAGGATGAGTGGGAATAGTTCTATGGGTGGGTTGAGTGCGCTTGGGTTTAGGAATAGGAGAGCGGTTAGTGTGTTTATTAGTATGATGTTTGCGTATTCGGCTAGGAAGAATAGGGCGAATGGTCCTGCGGAGTACTCTACGTTAAAGCCCGATACTAGTTCTGATTCTCCTTCTGTGAGGTCAAATGGGGAGCGGTTTGTTTCGGCCAGGGTTGAAATGTACCATATTATTGCGAGGGGTCAAGAGGAGAATATGAGGTATAGGGGTTCTTGTGATGTGGTGAGGGTAGTTATGGTGTAGTTTCCGGTAAGTATGACTACGGATAGGAGGATGATGGCCAGGGTTACTTCGTAGGAGATGGTTTGTGATACCGCTCGTAGTGCACCAATTAGGGCGTATTTTGAATTTGATGCTCACCCTGATCATAGGATGGAGTAGACTGCTAGGCTGGATATTGCTAGGAGGAAGAGGAGGCCTAGGTTTAGGTCTGTGAGGGAGAATGGTAGGGGGAGGGGGGTTCAGATTGTTAGTGCAAGGAGGAGGGCTAGTACTGGGGTTATGATGAACAGGAGTGGTGATGATGTAGAGGGGCGGATGGGTTCTTTGATGAATAGTTTGATGCCGTCGGCTACGGGCTGTAGTAGTCCAAAGGGCCCTACAATGTTTGGTCCCTTTCGGGATTGCATATAGCTTAGGATTTTTCGTTCTACGAGTGTGAGGAATGCCACGGCGATTAGGATTGGGAGGATGTAGGTTAGTACTATGATTGGATATGTTAGGGGGATGTTTGGTCAGGCCATGGTGGTAGCTAGAGAGAGGATTTGAACCTCTGGAGTAAAGGGTTTAAGTCTTTTGCATTTGCCGGGCTCTGCTACACTAGCGACCGTTTTCTTGGGGGGGGTGAGTGTGGTCCTTTGGTGATTTAGTTGGGCGCATCACTTGGGGAGAGGGCGTGCTTGGGGTATTGGCCCTGCCTTTCCGGTCCTTTCGTACTAGGGAAGGCTGGTCATAGATAGAAACCGACCTGGATTGCTCCGGTCTGAACTCAGATCACGTAGGACTGTTAATCGTTGAACAAACGAGCCCTTAGTAGCGGCTGCACCACTAGGATGTCCTGATCCAACATCGAGGTCGTAAACCTCCCCGTCGATAGGGGCTCTTGGGGGAGATTGCGCTGTTATCCCTGGGGTAGCTTGGTCCATTGATCAATTTTATTGGGTCTGAACACTGTTGGTACGTTGAGGGGTGGCTCTTGGTTAAGGGATGTGGCCTTGATTTTGGAGGGTCTGTTTTTCTCCAAGGTCGCCCCAACCTAAAAATATTAGCCAGCGTTGCTTGGTGGTGGGCCAGTAGGTTTGGGGTTGGGTGTGTGGTGGCTATTGATTTTGAAGTTCCACAGGGTCTTCTCGTCTTATGTATACATCCTCGCTTTTGCACGGGGAGATCAGTTTCACTGATTGTCTGCAGGAGACAGTTAAGGCCTCGTTTAGCCGTTCATACAAGTCTCGATTTATGGGACAATTGATTGCGCTACCTTTGCACGGTTAGGATACCGCGGCCGTTGAACTGAGTGTCACTGGGCAGGCATCACCTTCAATACTTGTTTGGCTGAAGGCTATGTTTTTGGTAAACAGTCGGGCCTTAGGTTTGCCGAGTTCCTTTTGCAGATTTAGATCGTCCTAGTTGTGCGCCCCTGGGTTGGATTGACAGGGTGTGTTCAATGTCGGGGGTTGGTATTGTGGTTTGTGCTGTTAATGGTGTGCAGGCTGGCGCTTAAGGGGATGAGGTATCCTGGTTACTCGTTCTAGCATTGATTCGCCTATAGAGATAGGTTGGCTTGCTGGGGTGTAGGGAGTCATGTCGTTTTTGAATCTTTGGTTTGGAGCTTTGACGCACTCTTTAGGGGTGGCTGCTTTAGGGCCCACGGGGTGTGGTGTAGGGGGGTTATCCGCTGGTGGAGGTTGTGTCCTTTGTTAAAGGGGTTGTACCCCCTTTAACTAGCTCTTAGTCTGTTACAGGGGAGGTTAGGTTGGTTTGTTCTGGGGGGAAGTGGACTAAGGGGGAACTTAAGTTCTCTTAGCAAGCAACCAGCTATCACCCAGCTCGGTTGGCTTTTCACCTCTACTGACAAGTCATCCCACTCTTTTGCAACAGAGACGGGTTCGCTCAGGGTAGCTGCTTGTGAGTAGCTCGCTTGGGTTTCGGGGTGGCAGGCTTAAGTTCTCTTTGTCTGGGTGTTCTTGCTAGATCATGATGCAAGAGGTACAAGGGTTTATCTTTGCTGTGTTGTGCTGTGGTTTTCATTGCTATTTCATCTTTCCCTTACGGTACTCTTATCTATAGCGTCCGAGTTGAGCTTTTCTATCGCCTATACTGGGCTTGGGGTAATGTTTTAGTTAGGTGGGTTAGTGGGTTTTTGGTGGTGGTTTGGCGGAGCTAGGGTAGGCTTCAAGGCGATCTGGTGGGTAGCAGATATCTTTCAGGTGTAAGCTGAATGCTTTATGTTGTAGCTACGCCTTGGTATGCTAAGTGCACCTTCCGGTACACTTACCTTGTTACGACTTACCTCGTCTTTAGCGGTTGGTTTTGTGTTAGTTAGTTTTATCGTGGGCTTGTGAAGAGGGTGACGGGCGGTGTGTACGTGCCCTAGGACCAGCTTAAAGGGAACTTGATTGTTTTCCTTTACTGCTAAATCCGCCTTCTGGAGACAGGTTTCAGGTCTCCTTCCGTTGGGGTTTGTTCTATTTTAGAAAATGTAGCCCATTTCTTCCACTTCATAGGCTATACCTTGACCTGTCTTGTTAGCGGGTGTGGGTTTTTGGGTCCACTGTTGTGCTCTCATTGGAGGTGGGCTGGCGACGGCGGTATGTAGGCTGTTTTGGCAAGAAGTGGTCGGGTGTATCGTGGATTATCGATTATAGAACAGGCTCCTCTAGGTGGGTTTAGGGCACCGCCAAGTCCTTAGAGTTTTAAGCGTTTGTGCTCGTAGTTCTCGGGCGGATATTTGTGTAAGTAAAATATCAAGATTTAGGGCTAGGCATAGTGGGGTATCTAATCCCAGTTTGTGCCCTAGCTTTCGTGGGGTGGGATTGATCGTGGGTACTAAGATCGTGTGTAGGCTGGGCTTCGGGGTGCCTTGGGCTTGTGACAGCTTAGGCTGATGGTTTGGTCTTAGTTGGCTAGGATAATCTGGGGCCACTCTTTACGCCGTGTACGGTTAATTTGGGTCTCTTGTGTGACCGCGGTGGCTGGCACAAGATTTACCGACCCTGGGGTTGCTTTAACTAAGTCAGGCTTTCGCCTATTGCTTAATGTTAACTACTGCTGAGTACCCGTGGGGGTGTGGCTTGGCGGGGTGTCTTGGGCTACGGTGTATGGTGCGCCTGATACCTGCTCCTTTAGTCTTGGTAAGAGTGCGGGGGTTTTTGCACTGGGGCGCGGATACTTGCATGTATGTGTTTGGCAAGAATTAACAGTAAGGTTAGGACTAAGTCTTTTGTCCTTGGGAGAATGGTATCCGTCTTGGTGTCTTCAGCACCATGCTTTGGTTTAAGCTACAGGGAC